AGATGAGTTTTAGGGGTTATGGAGTGTGGGGTGTTTATGGGTGATCAGGGTTGTTGAATTTTTGGAAATCAAATCTAGGGGGGTATGAGTCTACGTGGATTTTATTGATTAAAGTAGCATGTTGGTATCAAAAGAAGGGTGTATGGGAAGGGGGTTAGACTTTACATGTAATTGTGTACTTGATCTTGTTTTTGGGGTTTGGCAAGGTTTTATTAAGCACATATGGTGTGGAGTCTAATGGGGGGTGGGGGGGTTTGCTAAGATAGTGTAATTGCTTATTTTAGTGTGTGCGCGTGTGTATATGCGTGTATATGCGTGTATATGCGTGTATATGCGTGTATATGCGTGTATATGCGTGTATATGCGTGTATATGCGTGTATATGCGTGTATATGCGTGTATATGCGTGTATATGCGTGTATATGCGTGTATATGCGTGTATATGCGTGTATATGCGTGTATATGCGTGTATATGCGTGTATATGCGTGTATATGCGTGTATATGCGTGTATATGCGTGTATATGCGTGTATATGCGTGTATATGCGTGTATATGCGTGTATATGCGTGTATATGCGTGTATATGCGTGTATATGCGTGTATATGCGTGTATATGCGTGTATATGCGTGTATATGCGTGTATATGCGTATGTCCTGTAACCATTGACTGAATAACACCATGTGGTAAAGTATGCGGAGGAATAGTACTCAATTTAAGTCCAGCTACAATTTGCTTGACTGTGTTAAGGCCTTTGACGGCCATAGCTGAGTCACAGCATCCCCAAAATAAAAAAGATACCAAATGCATGACACCACAGTTATGTGTGATCATGGGCTGATTAGTCATTAGTCCATCGAGATGTCTTATTTAAGAGGAAAGAATAGGCGATTTTAGGTGAGATGGCCCTGAGGTAAGAACCAGATGCCAGGTATAGTTTCAGGTCTAGAAACCCCCACATGTTATGGGCCCGGAGCGAGAACGAGTGCATTAAGTGGAAGGATTGATGATTTCCCGCGGCTTGGTGATTAAGCGCCGGAATATTGGTGGTGATACGCATGTTGACTGGAAATGATTTGACTTGGATGGGGTATGTCCGATCAATAATAGTATGTATTATGCAAGATCAACAGTAGGCTTTAGGATATGGATATCCATGTACTGTGTTGGGTGTTTATGCTCGATCAATAATTTAATGTGTTATGTAATATTAATAATATAATGTACATGCTTATATGCATGGGGTAAACAATGTAATGCACGATGTACATACCCGAGATGTACTTGTAACGTGGCAAGTACAGATTGCATTGTGGGCAAGGAAAGTGATGTTAATACTGGTGTGTTACATGTGAGGGTGCTTTGTGGTTTAAGGGGCGATTGTTCAAGGAGTAGTTTAAGTAGAATTTCAGCTTTGGGTGTTGATGGTGAGGCTAGGGCCTCTTCCTTGAAAGTCTTGGGGAAAGTGGTGCTTTCCTTTTCTGGTTTACAAGACCAGAGTAATTCATATACTACAAAGACTCTTCACTTTAGGAGGTTGTTTTCAATAATGCCTGCGAGGGGTATAAGTACTAGGATTAGGGTGAAGTATAGGATTGATGCTAGTTGGCCAATAATGATGAACGGGTGTTCTACTGGTTGACCTCCGATTCATGTGAGTGTGAGTAGGTCAGCTACTAGTAGTCAGAATATGCATTGGCTTAGGGGTCGGAATATTATGCTTCGTTGTTTTGATGTGTGGAGAAAGGGGATAATAAGTAGGGTTAGGATGGATAGTACTAGGGCTAGTACGCCGCCTAGTTTGTTAGGGATGGATCGTAGGATTGCGTAAGCAAATAGAAAGTATCATTCTGGTTTGATATGTGGGGGAGTGCTGAGAGGATTGGCAGGGGTGTAGTTGTCAGGGTCTCCTAGGATGTCTGGTGAGAATAGAACTAGGGCGAGTAGTGCTAGGATTAGGAGTAAAATTCCCAGGATGTCTTTGATTGTGTAGTATGGGTGGAATGGGATTTTGTCTATGTTGGATGGGATTCCTGATGGGTTATTGGATCCTGTTTCGTGAAGGAATAGTAGGTGGGTGATTGCTAGGGCTATGATAATAAAGGGGAGGATAAAGTGAAAGGCGAAGAATCGTGTAAGTGTGGCTTTGTCAACGGAAAATCCTCCTCAGATTCATTCTACGAGGTTGGTGCCGATGTAAGGGATAGCTGAGAGGAGGTTTGTGATGACTGTAGCCCCTCAGAAGGATATTTGGCCTCATGGTAGGACGTAGCCTATGAATGCGGTGGCTATTAGAGTGAATAGTAAGATAACTCCGATGTTTCAGGTTTCTAGGAAGGTATATGATCCGTAATAGATACCGCGTCCTACGTGGATGAATAGGCAGATAAAGAATATGGATGCTCCGTTGGCATGGAGATAGCGGATAATTCAGCCGTAATTCACGTCTCGACAGATATGGGCGACAGATGAGAAGGCAGTTATTGTGTCTGGTGTGTAGTGTATGGCAAGGAATAGTCCGGTTAGAATTTGTAAGATTAAGCAGATTCCTAGCAGGGAGCCAAAATTTCACCAGGCTGAGATGTTTGATGGGGTGGGCAGATCGATGAATGAGTGGTTGATAATTTTGATTAGTGGGTGGGATTTACGGATGTTAGTCATTGGTGTTCTTGTAGTTGAAGTACAACGAAGGTTTTTCATGCCGTTGGTCATGGTTGGAGTCCATGTAAGAATAATGATAGCATATATTGGATTTATTTTGAGTATCATATTTGTAATTAGTTTTGTGGGGTTTTCTTCAAAACCTTCACCTATTTACGGGGGTTTAGTGTTGATTATGAGTGGTGGATTTGGTTGTGGTATTGTGATGAGTTTTGGGGGTTCTTTTTTGGGGTTGATGGTTTTTTTAATTTATTTGGGTGGGATGTTGGTGGTTTTTGGTTATACGACGGCTATAGCTACTGAGCAGTATCCTGAGGTATGGGTATCTAGTGCAGCTGTTTTAGGTGCGTTTGTTTTAGGTGTATTAATAGAGGTCGTGTTGGTTTTATATGTTTATAAGAATGGTGAGGTGGAGGTTGTGTTCAATTTTAGTGGTGTGGGGGATTGGGCGGTTTCTGATAATGGGGGTTTTGGGGTTTTTAGTGAGGAGATTGTTGGGGTTTCTGCATTGTATAGTTATGGGGTTTGGATTATTATTGTAACTGGTTGGTCGTTGTTTGTTGGTGTTTTAGTGATTTTAGAGATTACCCGTGGGGCATAAGTAGGAGTAGGCTTAGGGTTAGGGTGACGAGGAATGAGAGGAAATATAGTTTGATTAGGCCTTTTTGGTTTGACACTAGTGTTGAGGTTTTTACTTGGAATTGGGAGATTGATTTTGGTAGAATTTTTTCTAGTCAAATTAGGTCTAGTAGTAGTGATGCTGATTTTTGGCTTGTTGATAGGCCTATGAGTGGTGGTAGTCGGTGGAAAATGGTTGGGAAGTATCCGAGGAGATTGGAGAATTTTAATGGGCTTGACGGGTGTTTGAGCTTTAGGTTGTATGTTGCGAGGCTGAGTTCAAGTGCTATTATGAAGCCTAGGATGGTTACGGCAAGGGCTGTAAGTTTGAGGTAGTGGGGTATGGTTGTTTTTGGAATGGTTGTTGGATAAATGTTGTTGGAGATGAAGAATCCGGCGAAGATGCTACCGATTAGGAGGCGTTTGATGGAGTTTATTAGGAGGGGGTTGTTTTCATTGATTGTGATAAGGGTTAGGGAGCGAGGTTGTCCTAGAAGTGTAAAGAAGATTATTCGGGTGCTGTAGGCAGCTGTTAGAGATGTGGCAATAAGTGTGATTAGTAGGGCTCAGGCGTTGGTGTATGATGTGTTGGCGGTTTCGATGATTAGGTCTTTGGAGTAGAAACCTGTGAGGAATGGTATGCCTGTAAGTGCGAGGCTTCCGATAATAAGGGAGGTTGAAGTGAAGGGTATTGCTTTGAATAGACCGCCTATTTTTCGAATGTCTTGTTCGTCGTTTAGATTGTGGATGATAGACCCAGAGCATATGAATAGTATGGCTTTGAAGAATGCGTGTGTGCAGATATGGAGGAAAGCCAGGTATGGTTGGTTAATACCAATAGTTACGATTATTAGGCCTAGTTGACTTGAGGTAGAGAAGGCGATGATTTTTTTGATATCGTTTTGGGTGAGAGCGCAGATTGCTGTGAATAAGGTGGTAATGGCCCCCAAGCATAGTGTGAATGTTTGGACTGTTTTATTGTTTTCTATTAGTGGGTGGAAGCGAATTAGTAGGAATACGCCCGCAACGACTATTGTGCTTGAGTGAAGTAGGGCTGAGACTGGTGTTGGTCCTTCTATGGCCGAGGGGAGTCAGGGATGTAGGCCGAATTGAGCGGATTTTCCGGTTGCGGCTAGGAGGAGACCTATTAGTGGGAGGTCTGTGTGGTTGTAGTTGAGTGAAAAAATTTGTTGAAGGTCTCATGAGTTTGTGTTGAATAGGAATCATGCTATTGATATAATAAAGCCGATATCACCGATGCGGTTGTACAGGATAGCTTGTAGGGCGGCTGTGTTTGCGTCTGTTCGACCATATCATCAGCTAATTAATAAGAATGATATGATTCCTACGCCTTCTCACCCGATGAACAGCTGGAAGAGGTTGTTGGCTGTTACTAAGATTATTATGGTAATGAGGAATATGAGAAGGTACTTGAAGAATTGGGTGATGTGGGGATCTGAGTGTATGTATCATATTGAGAACTCTATGATGGATCATGTGACGAAAAGTGCTACTGGTACGAAGATCATTGAGAAGTAGTCTAGTTTGAAGCTGAGTGATAATTTTAGAGTTTGAATTGTTATTCAGTGTCAGTTTGAGATAATTATTTCTTGGCCTGAGTGGATAAACATTATTGTGGGGATGAGGCTTGTGATGAAGGCATATGAGATGATATTTTTTACGTAGTAGGGATATGTGCTGTTTTTGTGGGTGTTGATAGTGGTTGTAATAATTGGTAGTGTTAGTATAAGTAATGAGGTTAGTATAAGAGAAGGGAATATGTTTATTACTTTTATTTGGAGTTGCACCAATTTTTTGATTCCTAAGACCAACGGATAACTACCATCCTTTAAAAGTTTGAGAGAGCCATACTGTTAAGTACGGGGGCATGAGTTAGCAGTTCTTGCATTCTTTCTCGGTAGATAAGAAGTGTTAAGCTTCTATTATTAGATTCACAATCTAATGTTTTTGTTAAACTATATCTGCAGTACAGGGTTCCTAGAATAATTTTAGGGTTGAGTGATAAGAGTAATAGGGGTAAGAGATGGAGGGCTATAAGTGTATTTTCTCGTGTAAATGATGGTTTGATGTTGTTGATGTGGTGGGTGTATTTACCTCGTTGTGTTGTGATTAGTATATAGAGGGAGTATAAGGCAGTGATGATGATGTTAGTTCCCATGAGGATAATAGTGATATTGGATCATGAGAATGATGATATTACTACAAATAGTTCTCCGACAAGGTTAATTGTTGGGGGTAGGGCTAGATTAGTCAGGCTTGCTAGTAGTCATCATATGGCTATTAGTGGGAGAAGCGTTTGTAGTCCTCGAGCTAGGATTATGGTTCGGCTGTGGGTTCGTTCATAATTTGAGTTTGCTAGGCAGAATAATACTGATGACGTGAGGCCGTGGGCAATTATTAGGGCTGTGGCTCCTATATAGCTTCATGGTGTTTGGATAAGAACGGCTACGATTACTAAAGCCATATGGCTGACGGAGGAGTATGCAATGAGTGACTTTAGGTCTGTTTGGCGTAAGCAGATTGAGCTAGTTATAATTATTCCTCACAAGGATAGTATAAGAAACGGGTAAGCTATATAACTTGTTAGGGGGTTAAGAATTATAGTGATCCGTAGCATTCCGTAACCTCCTAGTTTTAGTAAAATAGCTGCCAGTACTATGGAGCCGGCAATAGGGGCTTCAACATGTGCTTTGGGTAATCAGAGGTGAAGGCCGTAGAGGGGTATTTTTACTATGAATGCTATTATGCATGCTAGTCATAGGAAGGCATTGGATCAGGAGCTGGGCAGTGTCTGGGTTGAGTATTGAATTAGTAGAAGGTTTAGTGAGCCTGTAAGGTTTTGGATGTGGGTTAGTGCGATTAGGAGCGGGAGTGATCCTGTTAGTGTATAAAATAAAAAGTAAAAGCCTGCGTTTAGTCGTTCTGTTTGGTTACCCCATCGAGTAATAATAATTAGTGTTGGAATTAGTGTTGCTTCGAATAAGATGTAAAAGAAGATTAGTTCTGTGGCGGTAAAGGTTATGATTAGGAATGTTTGGAGTGTAATTAGTATTGTAATGTAGAGTTTTTTTCGGGCTAGAGGCTCTTTGGATAGGTGGTGTTGACTAGCTATGATTATAAGTGGGAGCAGTCACGTGGTTAGTACTAGTAAAGGTGCTGATAAAGGGTCAGAAAAGAATGTCAGGGATATGTTGAGGCTGTTTTCGTTAAATTGGCTCAGGAGTGGTAGGCTGATAAAGCTGATTAGTAGGCTGTAAGCTGTGGTGTTGATTCAAATTATACTATTTTTTGATAGTCATGTTAGTGGAATTAATATTAGGGTAGGGATAATAATTTTTAACATTGAAGGAGGTTAAGGTTTTGTACGTAGTCTGTGCCGTAAGTGTTGGAGATTATAACTAGTAGGGATAGTCCTAATGCAGCTTCACAGGCTGCGAACACTAGAAGAATGATGGGCATTATGCTAGCTAGTGTGAAATGGGAGTTTAGGACTATTATAGTTGCTATAATAAATAGTGATAATATTATGCCCTCTAGGCATAGGAGTGAAGATATTAGGTGGGATCGGTATATTAATAGTCCCATAAGGGATGTTGTAAATGCTAGAAAGACATTAATATGGATTAGCGACATTTGATAATTATGAAGTAAATCATAGTCTAATGAGTCGAAATCATTTATTTTAGTTTAAACTAATTATCATATTCAGCTCATTCTAGTCCTTTTTGGGTTCATTCGTAGGCTAGGCTAGCAGCTAGTAGTGAAATTAGGATTAGTGCTATGGTAAGTATGGTTTTTAGGTTTGTAGTTTGGGATGCTCATGGTAGGGGTAGGAGGAGGGCGATTTCCAAATCAAAGAGTAAAAATGTAATGGCTACTAAGAAAAATTTTATGGTGAAAGGTAGGCGTGCTGATCCTATTGGGTCAAATCCGCATTCATAGGGACTGGCTTTTTCTGTATAAATGTTCAATTGGGGTAGTCAGAATGCGATGAGTACTAGCACTGAGGCTAGTGATGTGTTGATAAATAATGTTAGTATGAGGTTAATTATTCTTTTTCGGGTTTTACCGAAGCTGATTGATTGGAAGTCAATTGTACTGTTTAATACTAAAAGAATAGGAGCCTCATCAATAGATAGACACGTATAGGAATAGTCATACTACGTCTACGAAGTGTCAGTATCAAGCAGCTGCTTCGAACCCAAAGTGGTGATTAGATGTGAAGTGAAATTTTAGTTGACGTAGGAAACAGACAATAAGAAAAGTGGAGCCAATAATTACATGTAGTCCGTGAAAGCCTGTGGCGACGAAGAATGTTGATCCATAGATACCGTCTGAGATTGTAAATGGCGCTTCATAGTATTCTGAAGCTTGAAGTAGTGTGAAGTAGACCCCCAGTGAGATTGTAATGAACAGGGCTTGAAGTATGTGTTTGCGATTGCCTTCCATTAGGCTATGGTGGGCCCAGGTGATGGAAACTCCAGATGCTAGGAGAACTGAGGTGTTTAGGAGGGGTACTTCTATGGGGTTTAGGGGGTGGATGCCAGTGGGTGGTCAACAACCTCCAAGTTCAGGGGTTGGGGCTAGGCTTGAGTGATAGAAGGCTCAGAAAAAGCCAGAGAAGAAAAATACTTCTGAGATAATAAACAGGATCATGCCATATCGGAGTCCTTTTTGTACTACAAGTGTGTGGTGGCCTTGGAATGTGCTTTCTCGAACAATATCTCGTCACCATTGGTATATAGTTAACAAGTTGGTTATTAGTCCGAGGGTTAGTAGAAGTATTGAGTTATAGTGGAATCACATTGCTAGTCCTGATGTTATTAGGAGGGCTGAAAGGGCTCCTGTTAGAGGTCAAGGGCTGGGGTTTACTATGTGGTATGCGTGGGTTTGGTGGGTCATTAGGTGTTGTCATGTAGGTAGAGGCTTACTAGAAGAGTAAACACGTAGGCTTGAATCAGGGCTACGGCGAACTCAAGAATAGTGAGTAAGATGAGAATAATAAATGTGATAAGAGCCGTGGTAGGGCTGATGTTTATTAGAGCTAGTGTTGCTCCTCCGATTAAGTGCATTAAAAGGTGTCCGGCAGTAATGTTGGCTGTTAATCGTACAGCTAGGGCTACGGGTTGAATAAATAGGCTGATGGTTTCAATGATTACTAGTATAGGAATGAGGAAGACAGGTGTTCCTTGGGGGAGGAAGTGGGCTAGGGATGCTTTGGTCTTATGGCGGAAGCCTAGAAACACCGTCCCTGCTCACAAGGGGATGGCTATGCCTAGGTTTATTGATAGTTGAGTAGTGGGTGTGAATGAGTGTGGTAGTAGGCCTAGCAGGTTGGTTGAGCCGATAAATAAGATAAGAGATATGAGTATTAGTGCTCAAGTCTGACCCTTGTTGTTGTGGATAGATAATATTTGTTTTGATGTGAGTTGAAGGAGTCATTGTTGGGTGGAGACTAGGCGGTTGTTAATTAGTCGATTAGGTGAGGGGAATATGATGCTGGGAAATATGATAATTAGGATAACAATAGGTAGTCCTATGATTGTTGGGGTAGCGAAAGAGGTAAATAAGTTTTCGTTCATTTTGATTCTCAGGGTGTTGTATGTGTTGGTGTTTTAGTTAATTTTAGTTCTGGGCTTGAGGGGTAGGAGTATTTTGAAAGTTTAAGTTGGAATATGATGAACAGGGTAATGATTATTGATACAATTGTGATAGATCAAGTTGATGTGTCTAGTTGTGGCATATCATTAAGGAGAGATTTGGGCTCTCAATCTTCAACTTAAAAGGCTAACGCTATATAGCTTCTTAATGGTCTTAGAGTATTGATGCAGATCATTTTTCGAAGTGTTTTAGTGGGACTAATTCAAGGACAATAGGTATGAAGCTGTGATTTGAGCCGCAAATTTCTGAGCACTGTCCGTAATATAATCCTGGTCGTGTGGATACTAGGGTTGTTTGATTCAATCGTCCTGGGATTGCATCCGTTTTTAGGCCTAAAGAAGGGACAGCTCATGAGTGAAGAACATCTTCGGATGAGATTAGCATTCGGATTGTTATTTCTATAGGTAGCACTACTCGGTTATCGACTTCTAGAAGTCGCAACTCTCCTGGTTTTAGGTCTGATGTGGGGATTATGTAGGAGTCAAAGGTTAGGTCTTCGTAGTCTGTATATTCATAGCTTCAGTATCATTGATGTCCTATGGTTTTAACGGTTAGGGAGGGGTTATTAATCTCATCTATTATATAAAGGATTCGTAGCGATGGGAGGGCAATTAGAATTAGGATAATGGCTGGCAGGATGGTTCAAATAGTCTCTACTTCTTGTGCGTCTATAGTGCTTGTGTGTGTTAGTTTGGTTGTTAGTATGAGTGAAATAATATACAACACTAGAGAACTAATTAAGAATACAATTATTAGTGTGTGGTCGTGGAAGTGAAGTAGTTCTTCTATGATAGGGGATGTTGCGTCTTGAAATCCTAGTTGGAATGGGTAAGCCATAGAGATATATAGGGGTTTAGCCTATAATTTAACTTTGACAAAGTTATGTAATTTTTACTAATATCTCACTTATTGAGAGAGAAAGACATAAAGGCTATGATATTGGCTTGAAACCAGTTAGAGGGGGTTCGATTCCTTCCTTTCTTATTTTAGATTTACGTAAACAGGTTCTTCGAATGTGTGATATGGGGGAGGGCATCCATGTAGTCACTCAAGGTTGGAGGTGGTTAGTTCTACTGTTGATACCTCTCGCTTGGATGCGAATGCTTCTCAAATTATGAAGACTATTAGTATTACCGCTGTAAGCGAGATAAAGGATCCTATAGATGAGATAGTGTTTCATGTTGTGTATGCATCTGGGTAGTCTGAGTAGCGACGTGGCATTCCTGAGAGACCAAGAAAGTGTTGTGGAAAGAAGGTCATATTCACCCCTACGAATATAATTGTGAAGTGGATTTTTGCTCAAGTTTGGTTGAGTGTGTATCCCGAGAATAGGGGGAATCAGTGGACGAATCCTCCTATGATAGCAAAAACTGCTCCTATAGATAAAACATAGTGGAAATGTGCTACTACGTAGTATGTGTCGTGAAGTACAATGTCTAATGATGAGTTGGCTAAGACAATCCCTGTTAAGCCTCCCACCGTGAACAGGAAAATAAAGCCCAGGGCTCATAGTATGGCCGGCGATCATTTGATATTTCCCCCATGAAGGGTAGCTAATCAACTGAATACTTTTACGCCAGTGGGAATAGCGATGATCATAGTGGCGGATGTGAAGTATGCTCGTGTGTCAACGTCCATGCCAACAGTAAATATGTGGTGAGCTCATACAATGAACCCTAGGAATCCAATAGATATTATGGCTCAGACTATTCCTATGTAACCGAAGGGTTCTTTTTTCCCTGAGTAATATGTAACAATATGTGAGATTATTCCGAAGCCTGGTAGAATTAGAATATAGACTTCAGGATGGCCGAAAAATCAAAAGAGGTGCTGGTATAAGATGGGGTCGCCTCCCCCTGCTGGGTCGAAAAAAGTAGTGTTCAGATTACGGTCTGTTAGTAGCATGGTAATTCCTGCTGCTAAGACTGGAAGAGCTAGTAATAGGAGTACAGCTGTGATTAAAACGGATCACACGAACAGAGGCGTTTGATATTGGGATATGGCTGGTGGTTTTATGTTGATAATTGTAGTAATAAAATTGATGGCACCTAGAATTGAAGATACTCCGGCTAGGTGTAGGGAGAAGATGGTTAGGTCAACGGAGGCTCCTGCATGGGCTAGATTACCAGCTAATGGCGGATAAACGGTTCAGCCTGTTCCGGCACCGGCTTCGACTATCGAGGAAGCGAGTAGAAGAAGAAATGATGGTGGGAGAAGTCAGAAGCTTATGTTGTTTATTCGTGGGAATGCTATGTCGGGTGCTCCAATTATTAAGGGGACTAATCAATTTCCGAATCCTCCGATTATGATAGGCATGACTATAAAGAAAATTATTACGAATGCATGGGCGGTTACAACTACATTGTAGATCTGGTCGTCTCCTAGCAAGGTTCCAGGTTGACCTAGCTCAGCGCGAATTAGAAGGCTCAGGGCGGTCCCCACCATTCCAGCTCAGGCGCCAAATAGTAGGTAGAGAGTACCAATGTCCTTGTGGTTGGTTGAAAACAGTCAGCGGTTAACGAACATAGGTAAAATGGCTGAGATAGCATTAGACTGTAAATCTAAAGACAGAGGTTGTAGCCCTCTTTTTACCAGGCCCTGTGGTGAATTTCATGTTGAATTGCAAATTCAGAGAAGCAGCTTCAATTCTGCCGGGGCTTCTCCCGCCTTTTTTTTAGGCGGCGGGAGAAGTAGATTGAAGCCAGTTGATTAGGGTATTTAGCTGTTAACTAAAATTTCGTGGGATAGTGGCCCACCAATCTAGGGAGGGTTTAGCTTAATTAAAGTGTTTGATTTGCATTCAGTTGATGTAAGATAGAGTCTTGCAGCCCTTAGTTGGCAGGAATTAAGTAGTTTGTACTTGCTTAGGGCTTTGAAGGTCCTTGGTCTGGTGTAACCTAAATTCCTAGTTTAGAGTAGATATGATTGGTGTTAGTGGGAGGAGTAGGGTTGACATGATAATTAGTGTAGGTAGAAAGTTTATTCGTTTTGGGTTTTCAAATTGTCATTTTATTTTTATGTTGTTTGTTGATGGGAATATTGTTAGTGAGGTGGAGTAGGTTAGGCGTATATAGAAGTATAGGTTGAGTAGGGCTATAATGGCTATGGATGTTGGTAGGATGATGCTGTCGTTTTTTGTTAGCTCTTGAATAATTATTCATTTGGGGATAAATCCGGATAGTGGTGGGAGGCCTCCTAGTGATAGTATGGTGATTAAGATGAGCGAGGTGATTAGGGGTGTTTTGTTTCATGTGTGGGAAAGTGATAGTGTTGTGGTTGAGGAGTTGAGTATAAATAATATGAATGTGGTGAGCGTCATTATGATGTAGATTAGTATGTTGAGTGCTGTTATTGTAGGGTTATATGTTAAAATAGCTGTTATTCATCCTATGTGGGCGATTGATGAGTATGCTATGATTTTTCGTAGTTGAGTTTGGTTGAGGCCTCCTCATCCACCTACTAGGATGGATAAGAGGGCTGAGGTTATTAGTATGTCTAGGTTAATGGAGGGTGCGATTTGGTATAGGACTGATATTGGTGCTAGTTTTTGTCATGTGAGCAGAATTAGGCCTGATACTAGTGGAATGCCTTGGGTAACTTCGGGTACTCAGAAGTGGAATGGGGAAAGTCCGAGTTTTATGATGAGGGCCGATGTTATAATGATGGATGCTGTTGGGTTAAAGATTTTTGTGATTGTCCATTGGCTTGAGAATATAAGGTTGATGATAATTGCTATTATGAGGAGTATTGATGCGGTGGCTTGTGTTAGGAAATATTTGGTTGCTGCTTCTATGGCTCGTGGGTTGAATTTTTTTATTAGGATGGGGATAATGGCTAATAGGTTTATTTCGAAGCCAATTCAAATTATCAATCAGTGTGAGCTTGTTATTACGATTATAGTTCCTATAATAGCGGTCGTTAGGATAGTTGAGAAAACAATTGGGTTTATTAGTACGGGAAGGGTATAATCCAACATTTTCGGGGTATGGGCCCGATAGCTTGTTTAGCTGACCTTACTTATAGAATGTGGTGTAGTTTGGTAGCACGAAGATTTTTGAGTTCTTAGGAGTAGGTTCAATTCCTATAATTCTAGAAATAAGAGGGCTTGAACCTCTATTATTTACTCTATCAAAGTAACTCTTTTATCAGACATATTTCTTATGTTTGTGGGGGGATGCTTGATGTTGTGATTGGTAGTGATACGTGTCATATGCATAGTGCTAGAGTGAGGGGTAGGAAATTTTTTCATAGGAGGTGTATGAGTTGATCGTATCGGAATCGTGGGTAGGATGCTCGGATTCATAGAAAGGATGTGGTTAATAGTAGGGTTTTAGTGGTGAAATTGATTGTGTATAGTTCTGGTATGTGGGGGTTGTGAAAAGCTCCTAGAAAGAGGATGGTAGTGAAGGCGTTTATTATGATGATGTTTGCGTACTCTGCTATAAAGAACAGGGCGAATGGGCCGGCTGCGTATTCGACATTGAAGCCAGATACTAATTCTGATTCTCCCTCTGCCAGGTCGAAGGGAGCTCGGTTGGTTTCTGCTAGTGTTGAGATAAATCATATTATAGCTAGTGGTCATGATGGGAAAATTAGTCATAGGTGTTCTTGGGTGGTGATTAGTGTAGATAGTGTGAATGATCCGTTTATTAGTAATACGGAGAGAAGGATAATTGCTAAAGTTACTTCATATGAGATTGTTTGGGCTACTGCTCGTAGGGCTCCAATTAGTGCGTATTTTGAGTTTGAAGCCCACCCTGATCATAGGATGGAGTAGACGGCTAGGCTCGACATGGCAAGTATGAATAGGACTCCTAGGTTTATGTTGATTAGAGGGTGTGGTATGGGTAATGGGATTCATATTGTTAGGGCTAGGGTTAGAGCTAAAATCGGGGCGATGATGAATATGGTTGTTGATGATGTTGATGGCTGTAGTGGTTCTTTGGTGAATAATTTGATTGCGTCGGCAATTGGTTGGAGTAGGCCATAGGGGCCTACAATGTTTGGTCCTTTTCGTAGTTGTATGTAACCTAGCACTTTTCGTTCAACTAGTGTGAGGAATGCTACGGCGAGTAGGATTGGGATGACTAGGAGGAGAATATTAATTGTGAACATGTTGTTAGGAAGAGGAGTTGAACCTCTGATTATAAAGGTTTAAGTTTTATGCAATTTCCGGCTCTGCCATCCTAACGTGGCCCTGGTCTAGGGCAATGTTGTGTATAAATTAATTAGATTTAGATTATATCATCTATTGATTTGAAGGCGCTTTTGTGAAGTGGGCCTTATTTCTCTTTTCCTTTCGTACTAGGAGAAATATTGAATAGATAGAAACCGACCTGGATTACTCCGGTCTGAACTCAGATCACGTAGGACTTTAATCGTTGAACAAACGAACCATTAATAGCGGTTGCACCATTGGGATGTCCTGATCCAACATCGAGGTCGTAAACCCTATTGTCGATATGGACTCTAGAATAGGATTGCGCTGTTATCCCTAGGGTAACTTATTCCGTTGATCAATGGTTTGGATCAATAAGTGATGTAATATTTTTGACTGGTAAGTCTGGAATTTAATCACTCGGAGGTTGGCTTGTTCTCCGAGGTCACCCCAACCGAAATTACTAATTCAGTCAAAGTTTTGTTATCCCCTGGATGTGGGTTAGAGATTTTATTTTTTGTGAATTAGTTAATTAAAGCTCCATAGGGTCTTCTCGTCTTATTGTGCTATTCCCGCCTCTTCACGGGAAGGTCAATTTCACTGATTGAAAGTAAGAGACAGTAAAACCCTCGTGTGGCCATTCATACAGGTCCCTATTTAGGGAACAAGTGATTACGCTACCTTTGCACGGTTAGGATACCGCGGCCGTTGAAATATATGTCACTGGGCAGGCAGTGCCTCTAATACTAGATATGCTAGAGGTGATGTTTTTGGTAAACAGGCGGGGTTTGTGTTTGCCGAGTTCCTTTTACTTTTTTTAATCTTTCCTTTAAAGTGCATGCCTGTGTTGGGTTAACAGTTGGTTTAATAGGTAGTTTATTGTTAGGTTGTGTTTATTTTGTTGTTAACTATCAGTGGTCATTCGTTCTGATATAGGCTTATGCAAGGAGAAATGGTTCTTGTTACTCATATTAACATTATTGCTTCTATTTGTTGATAGATTAGTCCAATATTAAATTAGGAGTTGATTGGTTGTTGCTGAAATTAAGGTGGCTGTGCTGTTGAGCTTGAACGCTTTCTTAATTGGTGGCTGCTTTTAGGCCAACTATGTGTGGCTTAGATCTTACTCTCTAATGAAGGTTGTATCCTGTGTCTAAAGAGCTGTACCTTTTTAGACTATAATTTAAATTTACATTGAAGTTGTAGGGCTTTTAGGTAAATTTAGATTTGAACTTACATTCTGTTTTGGACAACCAGCTATCACCAGGCTCGTTAGGCTTTTCACCTCTACCTATAAATCTTCTCACTATTTTGCGACATAGATGAGTTCGTTCGTTTTGGGACTGTTCGTAGGTAGCTCGTCTGGTTTCGGGGGGTTTAACTTAAGTTCTCTTTGCTAAAATTGTTCTAGTTAAATCATTATGCAAAAGGTAAAAGGGGTAAGCTTTGCTGTTTAGTACTTTTAAGACTTCTTTCATCGTTCCCTTGCGGTACTTTCTCTATAGCGCCAGTTAAAAATTTCTATCTCCTATACTTTAATGGATTTGGGTAAATGCTTTGTTCAAGTGAGTTTTTAGTAGTTGGGTCGGGGTTATTTGGGCTAGCTTTAGTTCAAAGTGGTCATTTTGTATGAAATCTCCTGGGTGTAAGCTAGGTGCTTTGTTTAAGCTACACTTTGATTGTCCAAGCGCACTTTCCAGTACGCTTACCTTGTTACGACTTGTCTCCTTTTATACGTGTAATGCGTAGTTAATATGTTGTGTTGTGGCTCGGGGTATTTAAGGAGGGTGACGGGCGGTGTGTGCGTGCTTTATGGCCTGGTTCAATTAAGCTCTCTATTCTTAATTTACTGCTAAATCCTCCTTTAGTTTTTGGTTTCATAAAAACCTTCGTTTGGGTAATTGTTGTTCTTAAAATAGAAAATGTAGCCCATTTCTCTCCATCCCATAAGCTACACCTTGACCTAACGTTTTTATGTTTTATACTTGTGCTTACTTTAGTTCCTTTTTAGGGTTTGCTGAAGATGGCGGTATATAGGCTGAATTAGCAAGGGTTGGTGGGGTTTATCGGGGTTTATCGGTTATGGAACAGGCTCCTCTAGGGGGATATAAAGCACCGCCAAGTCCTTTGAGTTTTAGGCTGTTGCTAGTAGTACTCTGGCGAATAATTTTGTTGGAGAAATTATTTAGGTTTAAGGCTAGGCATAGTGGGGTATCTAATCCCAGTTTGGGTCCTAGCTGTCGTGTGGGCGGTTGTATTAAAGTCACTTTCGTAGTCTATTTTATTTTGGTTGTAGCTTTTTACAGCTCAATTGGGTTTTAACTTTATTTGTGGTCGTATCTTTGACACGCTTTACGCCGAAGTTCTATTAATTTGGGTTAATCGTATGGCCGCGGTGGCTGGCACGAAATTTACCAACTCTGTTTAGTATAACTTAGTCAAACTTTCGTTTATTGCTTAATTTTTATCACTGCTGTCTCCCGTGGGGGCGTGGTTGAGCAAGGTGTTGTGAGCTACTGTTTTAGTGTGCTTGATACCTGCTCCTTTTAATCGTTAGGGGTGATTTAGAGGGCATTTTCACTAGGGCGCGGATGCTTGCATGTGTAATTTTACTAACAATCAATAGAAAGGCCAGGACCAAACCTTTGTGTTTATGGAGCTGGTGGGCTCATCTGGGCATTTTCAATGCCCTGCTTTAGTTGTTAAGCTACATTAAC